AATTCCTAACTTTTATCTCATATGATGAGATAAGTAATAAGTAAGCAGTTCTTATTGTCTCAGCTCGGCTCAAAACCTCGCAAATTGATATTGATCCTTACGGCGCTTCCTCTATCAATTAGATCCTTTATCCATAGAAAAAAGTATCTAGGCGCATCTCTTTTTCTTATTTCTAAGAACTTTCTTTGCTACAGCTGATAAAAATCGTTGTTTTGGACGATGCATATGTAGCAAGCCTTTTTTTGTTTTAGTATTTCATAGGGGATTTGCTCTTACCTTTCTTTCCTTTTTTATTTCTATAGTGGAGATAGCCGCACGTAATGACAGATCACAGCCATATTATTCAAAGCTTGTGGTAAGAACGGGTTTCGCTCGAGTGCCCGAAAATAATATTCCAAAGCTTTCGTATGTTCTCCGTTACTTGTATAGATAAGGCCTATGTTATATAGGATATAACTTCGATCATAGGGATCCATTTCTAGTCGCATCGCTTCATAATAATTCTGCAAAGCTTCCGCATAATTTCCTTCGGATTGAGCCGACATCCGTTACGGTCGTCATTCGATTTCAGGAATCTCCGTTCCAAAACCGTACGTGAGATTTTCATCTCATACGGCTCCTCCCTTAAACTTATGTGCATAATGAGAATGGTACACGGAATCAAAAAAGATTGAAATTGTCTCATTATTAACTGAGCGGGGCTAGTGTTTTTACAAGAAATCACTAGCCAACCTTCCTTCAAAATCTTTTTTCTTAACATCAAGCGTATTGGTACCCGATAAAAAAGGGCCAATTCTAAAAATTGAATTGTCCTCAACGCCTCCTAATTCCTGGGAATGGGCACTTCAACAGTCTTCGATGGTTATACGTGTATTCAAAGTACGAACGAGATGGATGTTTCTTGTCCCAACCATTCTTTTTAGCCCCGATAAGGATAAAGGGTAATTTATAACAAAGGTTTCGTGGTGTTGATTCCTAGACGTAGTGCTTCTTCTCCTCTGCCGCCCATTGGGACTAGTCGAATAAGGTTCAACCACATTTATAGAACCTACAAAGATCTAACCTTTCGCTCAATACTAGAATCAATCGACAATTGAAGCATCTGAGGTTGCATTAATCGGGGATACACGACAGAAGGAATTGTTTTTATGTTATTGACAAACTTCACCTTCAACAAGCGTATATTTATTGAAAAGAAAATCTTTTTTTTCTTTCTATCCAGAAATGTCTTTCTCCTAAGTACGGAGAGCGGTAAAAAAAAAAAAAAAGAATCAAATCACACCATCTCTGTAATAGGTAAAAGCCTCTCTTTCTCCTGGGCTTGTAGGAATTATTCGTAATAAGATGTTGGCTACAATTGAAAAGGTCTTATCAATAAAATTTCCATTTATCCGTGATCTAGGCATAGGGAGTAATCCATTCTAGAATTCTTATTATTATCTTTTGCAAGAAAACGATCCCATAAACAAAGGGATCGTACAGTGCAAAATACCATAATAATTTTTGTTATACACCCTTATTTTAAGGCGGATATAGTTGATTGGTCCAATCTCTCTTTGCCAAGGAGAAGACGCGGGTTCGACTCCCGCTATCCGCCGTTTGAATTTTTTTGAAAATTCAAACACTTCTTGTTGTTCTAATGTTGACAATATTATACTCTTGATGCTATTTTAGTTTTGTATAACTTGACATATTAATTTTTTTATTTTTGAAAAAGTTAAAAAATACTAAGAGGTCCTATTTGCTTACAACTGTAAGCTTTGTTTGCTTGATAAAAAGAACAAACCATCCCTTTGTGTTGGTTTGGTATTGACAAGTGTTAATTTGAAAGATATAACATGTTTGCTTGAAAAAAAAGAACAAATCATCTTGTCTGGATATTGACAATTTTTTAAAAAATTATTTGGTCGAAATAAAAATTAACTGGATACCTAAGCTGTTCGAATAGAACAAAGGGAGATAAAAAATGAATAATTTTGCTATTGCCCTACGCATACGGGGGCGTGTCGCGATACTTTTTTTCGGCGAAGAATGGCATTATTTTTGTAGCAAGAGACTCTTCGTTTTTGGGATTGTAACCTTTGGGTGCGTGTTCACCGTCGGTTGCATCACCAGTATGGGCTGGGTATACAAACTGGCCTTCTTTGTTTACCAATACGTGCGTGGATCCCGAATAGGTAACCATGTCACAAAAGTATACAAAAGGGGTGTTTATAGGTATACCCGCTGGGTACGACGACAGTCATGGGTCGTACTTTTTGCTTATGCATTCATATGGATCGTCGGTTGGATCACCATCCTTGTCTGGATCTCCAGACAAGCCTTCCTTTGGGCCCCTTACATAAAAAGGCTTTGTGCCCCTTATGTAAAAAGGCTTTTTACCCCTCCTATGAAAACGGAGGACTACCCTATTTCGACTTTATTCAGAAGTAGTCGTCAGAAGTAGATATCTGACGACTAGAAGACAGATACCTCCTAGAGTAAGCACGGCTAGGAGGTTTACCTCTAACCTATAGAGGCGTAAGTAAAAAACCACGCTTCTTGGGTTCTTAATTTGGACCCGCCGATTCCAACTCTCTTTCTCGGAGAGAAAGTCTTTCCGAGAACACCAGATCACATGCTTTTAAAGTCCGAATTGTCCAAGTCCGATAATTCGGACTTGGACAATAAGGCTTTATAACAGATTTTTTTCAGATCTTACTGGTTTAGATCCATCCTAACCCTTTTTTCTTAAAATCTTCATTTTAAGATCGCAACGACGTAATAAACACCTCGGTAAACCGCGACGTTTATTACGTCGTAAAACCCAAGCTTAGCCAACACTAGATAACAAAAGTAGGCAGCAAAAAGTTCGTAGGCCTGCTGGCTCAGCCAGCATTGACACTTACAGATCACCTTTTTTCTAGTTTCGGTGAAACGTAAGAATAGACGATGGACCTGTTGAAAAAGTACAAGTAGAACACGGTACAAGTAGACCAGAACGGAGACATACGTGACGAAAAAACATATCCCGCCGACCGTTACATATAGGTAAAGTGGAATCAGCCGTAAAGCCATTTTACCCATAGACCGGCCGTTTTTTTTGAAAAAAAGAAAAATAAGACCGAGAAGGTCTATCATATAGAGTTCCTCCATAGAACTATAATTGAAGCTACCGTCCTGTTTCATTCTGTCAATGATTCAAAAACATTTGAGAGAACATTTTCTATTTTAAAATACTGACTTAAAAAAGTCAAGTCAAACTTGATAAAAAAAAAGTTTCTTTAGTGTCCGAATGTCCAAGGCGTATCTTTTCGATACAGAAAAGATATGTGCTACCAATTCAAATCTCCGTATCATCGGTCAGTAGGAATTATTCAATCAAACTTTTTTATTTTTTTTGAATATGAAATGAAAAAGCATTTTCATTACATCAGAGACCGGATTCGAACCCGTGACAATCCGTACATAAAAGACTCGAAGTTGATGGTGTTTGAAAAAAAGGGCTATTGACCAATAATTTTTTTGGTCAATATTCTTTCTAGATTATAAATCTTCTAAATTTCTTGTTTTTTAATGCCAACCCCCCACGAAAAAAGTTTGAAAAAAGAGCTCTGACAAGGCGTAAGTTGCGGGTTCGATTCCCGCTATCCGCCCCTTTCTTTTTTCAAAAAAATTTAAAAGGATCTGCGCAGGAATGTTACTGGCGCGGCGTAGATCCTTATTATTAAGCAAAGGCTCAATAATGATCCATATTTGCAGCAGAACATTTCTGCGCGCATTTTGCGGAAGTCCCGCAAAATATGTCGGAACATAAAGACATAGATTCCGTTTTCAAAGAGTCTAATAAGGATGACCTGTACTTGACATACCGAGGCGGCAATAAGTCTGGACACACCTATTTTGGGTATGTACAAGCATATGAAGTCCACGATACTGTACCTTTTTAAGGAGTCTTGAGTTAGCTGTTCTATCTCCAACACGGGTACTAGAACCCGATTGCTTGGAAAGAACAGCCGATTTGGAAATAGAAGGTAACGGAATTTTGTTTCCATTACGCTTCTTTCCATTAAAGCTAGAATACCTCTAATTTTCATAGAAGCAAACATTGCTTTGCTCAACCACAAAAAGAGCACTGTCCGAAGAATCGGCCAGAAGATCCACAGGGAAATTTGGATTCCCTGCGTGAAAAAGATGGACAATATCCTAAATAGATCTCGTATTTTCAAGGAAGTAAAAAAGCTTCCCTTTACTGAAAAAAATAGGATGGGTTGAAGCAGGTACCAAATGAGATACAGCACGAGTTGTGCGCCTTCCGTCAAAAGGATGCACAATATACATACTATTTCAAGTGTATTATGGAGTATGTAGTATGTGACTAGAAGACAGCCACCTATTAGAGTAACTAAAGCTAGTAGCCTTACTCCTAACCTATAGACAGGTAAAGTTAGGAGCACTTTTCTTAGGTCCTTCAGTTTGACTCTCCGATTCGAATTCTTTTTCTCCGAGCGAGAGTCTTTCCCCGCTCGACATATTCCATTTTTCCGAGCTTTTTTATTTTTAAAGCTCGGAGTTTCCAAACTATCCAAAAAAAATTTTTTTTTTAAAGTCATTTTAAATCTCCTTTTTTTTTTTCTTAAACAAAGATAAAGACACTTTAACCGTTATCGAGACGGGGGGGCACTCTTTACAAAAAAGAGTTTTGTGTCCTAGTAACATTCTTATTATAACACAAAAGAAGAACAAAGTCAACCCTGATTGAGGATGAACAATCAAAAAGCATAATCAAAACGAAGAAAAAGCATTTTCATTACATCAGAGACCGGATTCGAACCCGTGACAATCCGTACATAAAAGACTCGAAGTTGATGGTGTTTGAAAAAAAGGGCTCTTGACCAATAATTTTTTTGGTCAATCTAAAATCTTTCTAGATTAGAAATCTTCTAAATTTCTTTTTTTTTTATTTTCAACCAAAGAATAAAAAATCACGCTTTTTAGGGTTGTGTTTATGTTGACAATTTAAAAAAACTGTTCATACTATGAGCATGGTTATGATGGCAGCCGGGACAGTATGCCCCCATCGTCTAGTGGTTCAGGACATCTCTCTTTCAAGGAGGCAGCGGGGATTCGACTTCCCCTGGGGGTGGGGTACTAGGAAAGGAAGTTGAGTATGGATTATTCACAAGCCTAGAATTTTTTCTTCTAGGGTCGATGCCCGAGCGGTTAATGGGGACGGACTGTAAATTCGTTGGCAATATGTCTACGCTGGTTCAAATCCAGCTCGACCCAAAAATTCGTTGATCCATCATGACATGAAATGGCACAACGCATTTGTTTTCCTGAAATGCGGGTTTCTTCTTCGGTTTCCTTATTTTCTTTTTTTTTCTTTTTTTGTTCCCGCAAAGAAATGAGAATGAAAAGGTGAAACAAAGTCACTAAAAAAAAGTCTTTATTCCAGTGAAAGTCAGTCGATTTGGCAATAACGAAAGGAGTACTAGGCATCCATGCCACTCTCACTTAATGTCTTGGGATTGTAGTTCAATTGGTCAGAGCACCGCCCTGTCAAGGCGGAAGTTGCGGGTTCGAGACCCGTCAGTCCCGGAGGGATCCTTCTTTTTTATGTTTCGCTTCGCAAATTGCTTTTCTCATTTCTTTTTTTATGAAAAAAATAAGGAAATTTCCAGTACTTTGCCCAGTACTGATCAAGAGGAAATTGACATATGCAAATTCCTGAAATTATTCGTAGCATGCTATTTAGACTTCCAAGAAATACTATACTCGACTCGTTCTGGTTTTTTTCAACTGTGCTCAACCCGCACAATAAAATTGAGTACCATATGTTTACCGGGAACACATACAAAAATGCAATTCCCTTCTTGTACAATAAAAAACAAAAGACTATGAACATAGTCAATGCTACTCTTCATCTCTTTTTAAGATGAAAAGTATCCTGTTTTCCAGCTGCTCTTTGGTCTAACTTCAATTACTAATACTAACTTGAATGTGAAACAACCTATCTCATTCCAATTTCACACTGAATTTTTGGTATATGCATTTCATTACTAATTTAGGTAAAGAAAGAGGAAGATATTAATAAAAAAAGAGAAAGAGCAAACAAGGACCCCGCCCCCCTCTCTTAGAACTTAGAGATAGAGGAAATGAGTAATCCAAGGTTATTGTCGAAGAAAGAACAAACATTAAAATAATGAATTTGATAGAATATTATATCTTTTTTTTTTACCGGGCCTCGCCTTTATAGCACTTCTTTGTTTTGTTTTTTCCAAGATAAAGGAATTCATTAAAAAATGAATTTAGAACTTAACTCCAGCGGAAAGACGGCTAGATGCTATTATCTTATATTTTCTAAGAAAATTTCCGATAATTAGAATTGTTGTACAAGGAAGGCGGCGTGTTTGGGTTATAGAGAAGAAAAGAATGCTAAAGTAAAAAAAGGAAAGGAATTCTTGATTGAATCAGAAATCGAATTTTAGATGCAGGATGGATAAAGGATCTTCCTATGTTATACTATTCAATTCTTGACGATGAGTTGATTTGATAGGTCAGATATTGTTATTCTGATATTGATCCGATTTTATATCATCGAGATGTAATGTAATTCATCCCATTGCATTTACAGGTGAAAGGTTTTAATCTCTATGGGATTAAATCCCTAGTTATTTTGAAGTAAAAAAAAGAAAGGATGGGATTATGGAAGTCAATATTCTCGCATTTATTGCTACTGCATTGTTCATTCTAGTTCCTACCGCCTTTTTACTTATAATTTACGTAAAAACGGTTGGTCAAAGCGATTCATTTGAATAAAACTCGGCTTCTTATAAAAGAAGAAAGAAAAAAGATTCCAATTTCGTGTCTTAAATGAAAGGAGCGAACTAGAATCAACATTACATTAGACTATTAGTATGGTAGAAAGAAATCTATGAATATTTCTTTCTACCATCTAGAGATTTTGATTGTAATGTACAAAGGTTTACTATATAAGGATATAACCGGCTTAATATAGAGAAACTCACAATAGGTATCCTATATATAGGATATATATAATGTGCATACCGCCCCAATTCTTTTTCAAAGTTCAAAGTCGCTCTCATTGTCCATTCGTCTGTACCCCGCTTACTTTCAAGTCGAAATACAAGCATGGGGTGAAATATTTGTTTGATTGAAGGAGTCTTATTAATATATATTAATACTTCGCGATTAGAATTTTGAAAGAACTCTCTTTTTTCCATTTTTGAAAAATTTCAAAAATGGAAAAAAGGTGGAATTAAAGAAATTAATAATAATACAAAAAAGGCTTTGCAGAACGCTGTATAAAAAATGAATAAAGAAAAATTGAATTACTCAACCCAATTAGTAGTAACCCTAAAGTCCACTTCATTCCCCATACTACCAGTGAAAGGGAAAATGTAAAGACTACCAATTAGTAGTAACCCTAAAGTCCACTTCTTCCCCATACTACCAGTGAAAGGGAAAATGTAAAGACTACCATTAAAGCAGCCCACGCGAGACTTACTATATCCATGTGAATTCTGTCCTCTATCTCTTTGAAGGAATTTTCTCATTATTGTTCACTAATAATAGTGAAATTAGTGGCGAAGAGTCAAAAAGAGATTCACGTCTTTTGTTGATCAGGCGACACCCAGATTTGAACTGGGGAACGAGGATTTGCAGTCCCCCGCCTTACCGCTCGGCCATGTCGCCAAAAGGATACCAAATAGGTGAAAATATTTGGCTTTTGTTTCTGTTTAGGGAGAGGGATTGCTGAACTTCTTTTTTTATTATTAGACTTGTATCTTGAATCTTAATGCCTTGCCTAAAAGAAACGAAACTCCTACCTCTCTTTTGGTATGGAATCCATCCCTTGTATAGTATCTTAAAACATACTCTACCCCCCTCTTTCTTTTCTTTCCTATTGAAAGGAAAGAGTGTTGATTTTCGGTCGCAAAAACCAAACAAAAGGAATCCTTAACTATTGTCCGTAAACTCCAGGATGATTCTTAGATTTGAATTTCAAACCGTCTTTCCCTGCGGATACTGTTGATATAAGACAATCAAAATGGATACATAATGAAACCAAATCGGCTTTTCTTTTTTTGTTTCAATAATTGAAATTCTAACAGCAATGATGAATATTTGTAAACCCCAAAACATAAGATGTTACACAAATGTTTAAACTTTAAACAAGTATTATCTTTGTAGATGATACCTTTAGGGAATTCTCGCGAAAGTCTCGTGCTTTGATTTTTTCATTGAATAGAAAATCGAAATTTGGATAGAGCACGACACGCTTCAATCGTATTCTACCCCAAAATAGGTAATCTCTCTTCTCTGCGAATCCTTTTTTGAACAACAGAATCCGCGAATAGGTGCTAAAAAACTCAACTCTATCTTGTTTCTGATTCTTATGTCTTTATTATCGCCCCGAACAGATTCAATCGCGAATTCATTTATTATTTGTCTGGTATCCAACGGGATTGGATATGGAATACCATAATAATGGTAGAAATGAAATCTTTTTTTTTTATTCTATACAAAACTCCATCGGTCCAAGTGGCTTTTATCAATTCCTTTCCATTCGTATCTGTTTCAAATTCCAATTTGAGTATCCAATTCTCTTCATTTCCCCGTCCATACGTATTTCGTATATTAGATGTACGGGGTTGGGTAAAATTTCATGTGATTTAGTATAGTAAACAGAATCTAAATTCCATCATTGCTAGATCGCTCCATATGATATGATTGGATGAAGAATGAGCCAATAATGGGATTTTTTCGATAAAAGGGGGATTCAAAATGCTTGGCGATAGAAATGAAGGAATGGCTACAATCCCTGGGCTTACTCAGATACAATTTCAAGGATTTCATAGGTTCCTTGATCAGGGCTTAAGAGAAGAACTTTCTAAGTTTCCAAGGACGGAATGGACGGAATTTTTTCTAAAAAATGGGAAAGACATAGACTTTGACTTTCGATTATTTTCGGAAACATATTTTTTGGTAGAACCGTTGATAAAGGAACGAGATGCTATATATGAATCACTCACCTATTCTTCTGAATTATATGTATCCGCGGGATTCGTTTGGAAAAACAAAAGGCCTATGCAAGAACAGGCCGTTTTTATTGGAAACGTTCCTTTTATGAATTCCCAGGGAACTTTTATAGTAAATGGAATATACAGAGTGGTGGTCAATCAAATATTGCAAAGTCCGGGTATCTATTACCGATCAGAATTGGACTATAAGGGATTTACGGTTTATATCGCCACCATAATATCAGATTACGGAGGAAGATTAAAATTAGAGATTGATAGCAAAGAACGTATATGGGCTCGCGTGAGTAGGAAACAGAAAATATCTATTTTAGTTCTATTATCGGCTATGGGTTCGAATCTAAAAGACATTATAGAGAATGTTTGCTACCCAGAAATTTTTCTGGCTTTTCTGGAGAAGGAGAAGAAGAAGAACAAAAATTTTTGGTCAAAAGAAGAAGCGGTTTTGGAACTTTATCAAAAATTTGTAGGTGGATCTGAAGAACTTGAAGAACTTTCTGATGCTATATATAAGGAATTACGAACAAAATTCTTTCGCCAAAGGTGTGTATTAGGAAGACTTGGTCGACAAAATATTAACCGAAGATTGAATCTTGATATACCCCAGAACACCACGTTTTTATTACCCCGAGATATATTGGCAGCCACAGATCATTTGATTGGAATGAAATTTGGAATGGGTACACTTGACGATATGAATCATTTGAAAAATAAACGGATTCGTTCTGTAGGGGATCTCTTACAAGATCAATTCGGATTGGCTCTTTTTCGTTTAGAAAAGGCGGTTAAAGCGACAATAAAAAAAGCAATTGAAAAGAAAAGAAGACCGACCCTTCATAATTTGGTAACTTCAACTCCATTAATAACCACTTATCAATCTTTTTTCGGATTAAACCCATTATCTCACGTTTTGGATGGAACGAATCCATTGTCCCAAACAGTTCATGGGAGAAAGTGGAGTTTTTTGGGTCCTGGGGGATTGACAGGACGAACTGCAAGTTTTCGAACACGAGATATTCATCCTAGTTACTATGGACGCATTTGCCCAATTGACACATCTGAAGGAATCAAGGTTGGCCTTACGGGATCTTTAGCAATTCATGCGAGAATCGGTCATTTTGGGTCTCTAGAAAGCCCATTGTACGAAATCTCCGAGAAATCAAAAAGGGTCCGGATGCTTTATTTATCATCAAGGAAAGAGGAATACTATATGATCGGGACAGGGAATTCTTTGGCACTGAATGAAGGTATTCAGGAAGAACAGATTATTCCGGCTCGATACCGTCAAGAATTCCTGACTATTGCATGGGAAGAGGTTCATCTTCGAAGTGTTTTTCCTTTTCAATACTTTTCTATTGGAACTTCTCTCATTCCTTTTCTCGAGCATAATGACGCGAATCGGGCTTTAATGGGTTCAAATATGCAACGACAAGCAGTTCCGCTTTCTCGGTCCGAGAAGTGCATTGTTGGAACTGGGTTGGAAGGCCAAGTGGCTCTAGACTCCGGGATGACTCTTATAACTGAACACGCGGGAAAGATCATTTCTACCCATGCTGACAAGATCCTTTTATCGGTCAATGGGGAGACTCTAAGCAGTCCATTAGTTTTCTATGAACGTTCCAACAGAAATACTTGGATACATCAAAAACCCCAGGTTTCGCGGGGTAAATGCACTAAAAAGGGACAACTTTTAGCGGACGGTGCCGCTACGGTTGGGGGAGAACTCGCTTTGGGTAAAAACGTATTAGTAGCTTATATGCCATGGGAAGGTTACAATTTTGAAGATGCGGTACTCATTAGTGAGCGTCTGATATATGAAGATATTTATACTTCTTTTCACATACGGAAATTTGAAATTGAGATTTTTGTGACAAGTAAAGGCCCTGAAAAGATCACTAGAAAAATACCGCATCTAGACGACTATTTACTACGAAATTTAGACAAAAACGGAGTTGTAATCTTGGGATCTTGGGTAGAAGCGGGCGATATTTTAGTAGGTAAATTAACACCTCAGCTGGCGGACGAATTAGCTCCGGAAAAAAGGTTAGTAGGCACCTTGTTTGACGCTCCGATAGCCACTTCAAAGGAAACTTGTCTAAAACTGCCTATAGGTGGGAGGGGCCGAGTTATTGATGTGAGATGGATCCAGAAAGAGGGGGCGTCTAGTTCTGATCCAGAAATAGAAATAATTCGTGTATATATTTTACAGAAACGTGAAATCAAAGTAGGCGATAAAGTCGCCGGAAGACATGGAAATAAAGGGGTCGTTTCCAAAATTTTGCCTAGAGAGGATATGCCTTATTTGCAAGACGGAAGGCCTATTGATATGGTCTTCAACCCATTAGGAGTACCTTCGCGAATGAATGTAGGACAGATCTTTGAATGCTCGCTCGGGTTGGCGGGGAGTCTTCTAGATAGACATTATCGAGTAGCGCCTTTTGATGAGAGATATGAACAAGAGGCTTCGAGAAAACTAGTGTTTTCTGAATTATATGAAGCCAGTAAGCAAACAGGGAATCCATGGGTATTTGAACCCGAGTATCCGGGAAAAAGCAGAATATTTGATGGAAGAACGGGAGATTCCTTTGAACAACCTGTTATAGTGGGACAGTCCTATATATTGAAATTGAGTCATCAAGTTGATGATAAAATACATGGGCGTTCCACTGGTCCTTATTCAGTTGTTACACAACAACCCGTTAGGGGAAGGGCCCTGGGGGGGGGCCAGCGAGTAGGAGAAATGGAGGTTTGGGCTCTAGAGGGATTTGGGGTTGCTCATATTTTACACGAGATGCTTACTTATAAGTCTGATCATCTTAGAACTCGCAACCAAATAATTGGTACTCTAATGATTGGAGGAGCGCTACCGAAACCCGAGCCTGAGGATGAGGATGAGGATGCTCCAGAATCCTTTCGGTTGCTTGTTCGAGAACTGCGAGTTTTGGCCCTAGAACTGAATCATTTCCTTGTATCTAAGAAGAACTTCCAGATGAATAGGAAGGAAGCTTAATCGGAATAAATCGGAATTTCTTTTCTATGATCGATCAGTATAAACACCAACAACTTCGAATTGGGTTAGTTTCTCCTCAACAAATAAGTGCTTGGGCCAATAAAACCTTGCCCACTGGAGAGATAGTCGGAGAGGTGAAAAACGAGAAAACTTTTTCTTATGATGGGAATTTTCTTTCAAATACGCCAGTAAGGGGTGGATTGTTTTGTCAAAGAATTTTTGGACCTATAAAAAGTGGAATTTGTGGTTGTGGAAAGTATCGAAAGTATCGTGAAATCGGAGATGAAAAAGAAAAGAGAACTTTTTGCGAACAATGCGGAGTCGAGTTTGTTGATTCTCGGATACGAAGATATCAAATGGGCTACATCAAACTGGCATGCCCCATCGCCCATGTGTGGTATTTGAAGCGTCTTCCTAGTTATATCGCCAATCTTTTAGATACACCTCTTAAAAAATTAGAAAACCTAGTATACGGCGATGTGTGATTTGATCGAAATTCAGATTTTACAGATTTGGAATGAAAAACTGTCACCCTACGAATTAGGATGCCCGGATCTGACATGTCTCTTGTGAGGAGGAACATGAAGCTCAGAACTGTGGGTGTATTAAATATCCCCCAATAGAAAGAAGGGAATTGGTCTATGGTCGATTCAGTAACAAAAAGAAAACAATAGAAATCGAATTTCGAGTTGTATTGTACCTCGTGAAAAAGACTTCTTTCTTTTGTGCAAAACATTTCTTATCTTTTAGAAAGAAATTCCATTTTGTTTATGTTCAAGTAAGCAACTCGTTTATGGTTCCTGAAGTCTATCCATCGCATATAGTCTTTCATTTAAAGGCAAGGCCTTTTGCCATAACCGTCGAGGTGACATCGGGACCTAAAAGATCAAAGGGAGCGATATATAGACAAGTAAAGTCCTTATGAATTCCAAGTTATTCCTTTAGAGGGATTCATCATTCGAAGGGAAGTAGACTACTCAACAATTTCACATTTCATTTATGTCGCTATTTTAAATTGAATGAAAGAACAAGGAATCAATGAAATGTTGCTTGTGAGAACTTGAGTAAGGAGTAGTTTGGGGTTTTCTAGAATTTGAAAGCAAGAACTCTTATATCTTTATATAGTGTAACTACTTGAGCCGGATGAGAGGAAACTTTCACGTCCGGTTTTGAGGGGGGGCCTAGAGGATCCTATCCCAATTTTGTTTTTGCTGGGTCTATACGTAAAAAACCCACTTTATTACGATTACGAGGGTACTTCCAATATCAACGCCAATCCTGGGCCTCTATCCTCCCCCATTTTTTTAGGACCAAAAGCTTCATAAAACTTCGAAATCGTGAAATTCCTGATGGAGCAGGCGCTATCCGAGAACAATTGGCCGATCTAGATTTGCGAGTTATTATAGAGTCTTCGTTGGTAGAATGGAAAAACTTAAAGGAGCAAGGGGAAAGGGAAAGGGGTACGGAAACGGAATGGGAGATTCAGAAGAGGGAAAGAAGAAAGCGCTTTTTGCTTAGACGCATAGAATTAGCTAAGCATTTTCTTCTAACAAATGTAAAACCTGAATGGATGGTTTTATGTCTATTACCGGTTCTTCCCCCCGAGTTGAGACCGATATATAAGATATCGGAGGTTCAAAAAATAAGTTCGGATATTAATAAACTCTATCAAAAAGTTATTGTGGAGAACCAGACGCTTCTCTTTTTATTAAAAAAGAGTAAATCTGCGCCAAATGACGTAGTAACGGGTTTAGCTACAAAACTACAAGTAGCTGTGGATAACCTTCTTGATAAGGGAAGAAGCGGACAGCCAAAAAGGGATTATCATAATAAGGCTTACAAATCGTTTTCAGATGTAATTTCAGGCAAAGAGGGGAGATTTCGTGAGACTCTGCTTGGCAGACGGGTTGACTATTCGGGGCGTTCTGTCATTGTTGTAGGCCCCTTACTTTCATTACATCAATGTGGATTGCCTCGTGAAATAGCAATAGAGCTTTTCCAGACATTTGTAATTCGCTGTCTAATTAGCCAGCGCCTTGCTCCGGACGTAACAACTGCTAAGAAGCAAATTCGGGAAAAAGAAGAATTTATATGGGAAATACTTGCGCAAGTTGTGCAGGGGCATCCTGTATTGCTAAATAGAGCACCTACGTTGCATAGATTAGGTATACAGGCCTTCCAACCCGTTTTAGTGAAAGAGCGCGCTATTTATTTACATCCACTCGTTTGTAAAGGATTCAATGCAGACTTTGATGGGGATCAAATGGCTGTTCATGTACCTTTATCCTTGGAGGCTCAAGCGGAGGCTCATTTACTTATGTTTTCTACTGTGAATCTCTTGGGTCCGGCTATTGGAGATCCCGTGTGCGTACCAACCCAAGATATGCTCATTGGGCTCTATATCTTAACAAGTGGGAATCGTCGAGGTATTTGTGCAAATAGGTATAATTTGTGGAATCGCAGAAACTGTCAAAATGAAAGAATTGACGATAAGAACTATGGGTATACCAAAGGAAAAGAACTCCTTTTTTGTAATTCCTATGATGCAATTGGAGCTTATCGACAGAAAAGAATCCATTTAGATAGCCCTTTTTGGCTCCGGTGGCCACTAGATGGACTCTTTATTGTTTCAAGAGGAGTTCCTGTCGAAGTTCATTATGAATCTTTGGGTACCCATCATGAGATTTATGGACACTTTCTAATAGTAAGAAGTTTAAAAAAAGAAAAGGGTTGTCTATACATTCGCACTACTGTTGGTCATCTTGTTCTTTATCGAGAAATCGAAGAAACTACTCAAAGGGTATTTCAGCTCATCGGGTAAGGTCGATAAGAGAGAGGTTTCCAACCATGTAAACCCATTGTGGAATCCTACTCACCGGAAGAGGGAGGTGTTTATGAAAAAAGAGGCCAATCTGGCCTTTCACAATCAGGCCAATCTGGCCTTTCACAATAAAGTAATAGACGGGGCTGCTATTAAACGAATTATTAGTCGATTAATAGATCACTTCGGAATGGCATATACATCCCACATCCTGGATCAAGTAAAGACTCTGGGTTTCCAGCAAGCCACCGCTTCATCCATTTCATTAGGAATTGATGATCTTTTAACGATACCATCTAAGAGATGGCTAGTGCAGGATGCTGAACAACAAAGTATTCTTTTGGAAAAATACTATCAGTATGGGAATGTACACGCAATAGAAAAATTACGCCAATCCATCGAGATCTGGTATGCTACAAGTGAATATTTTCGACAAGAAATGATTCTCAATTTTAGAATGACTGACCCCCTTAATCCAGTCCATATAATGTCTTTTTCGGGAGCTAGAGGAAATGCATCTCAAGTAAACCAATTAGTAGGTATGAGAGGGCTGATGTCGGATCCACAAGGACAAATGATTGATTTACCCATTCAAAGCAATTTCCGTGAAGGGCTCTCATTAACAGAATATATCATTTCTAGCTATGGAGCCCGCAAGGGGGTTGTGGATACTGCTATACGAACAGCAGATGCTGGGTATCTTACGCGCAGACTTGTTGACGTAGTTCAACATATTGTTGTACGTAGAACAGATTGTGGTACCACCCGAGGGTTTTCTATAAGTCCTCCAAATGGGGAGGTGCCAGAAAGACTGTTTATTCAAACATTGATCGGTCGTGTATTAGCAAACGATATTTATCGGGGTCCGCGATGCATTGCGGTTCGAAATCAAGATCTTGGGGTTGGCGTTGTCAATCAACTGATAACCTTCCAAAGAGAGCCAGTATCTGTTAGAACTCCCTTTACTTGTAGGACTACGTCTTGGATCTGTCAATTATGTTATGGTCGAAGTCCTAGTCACGGCGACTTGGTCGAATTAGGGGAAGCTGTAGGTATTATTGCGGGTCAATCCATTGGAGAACCGGGGACTCAACTAACATTAAGAACCTTTCATACCGGTGGAGTATTCACAGGAGGTACTGCAGAACAGGTACGAGCCCCTTTCAACGGAAAAATCAAATTCAATGAGGACTTGGTTCATCCCACACGGACACGCCATGGGCAACCCGCTTTTCTATGTTATACAGATTTTTCTTTAACTATTGAGAGTGAAGATATTATACAGAGCGTGCCTATTCCACCAAATAGTGTTCTTTTAGTTCAAAATGATCAATATGTAGAATCAGAACAAGTAATTGCCGAGATTCGCGCGGGAACATCCACTTTTGATTTGAAAGATAGAGTTCGAAAACATATTTATTCTGACTCATCGGGAGAAATGCACTGGAGTACCGACGTATACCAAACACTCGAATTTCCTAAAAGTAATGTCCATATCTTACCAAAAACAAGTCATTTATGGATATTAAAAGGGGATTTATGCGGATCCGGTCCAGTTCTTTTTTCGATGTACAAGGATCAAGATCAAATGAGCATTCATTCTCTTTCTGTCCAAGGCAGATATACGCCTAGCCTTTCTGTGAATTCAGAACTGACTCGCAGTCTATCGACTGCCCGTTGTAATCTCCTATATCCTACTATTCTACACGAGAATTTGTATTTATTGGCGAAGAAGCGAAGAAATAGATTTCTCATTCCATTCCGATCCATTCAAGAACATCGACGAAAAAAAGAACGAATACTCTGTTCTGACATCTCGATGAAAATACCCAGAAATGGTATTTTACATAGAAATAGCATTCTTGCTTATTTCGATGATCCTCGATACAAAAAAAGGGTTTCGGGAATTACGAAATATGGTACTATAGAGGTGGATTCAATCGTCAAAAAAGAGTATTTAATCCACTATCGAGGAGTCGACGAAGAATTGCAGCCAAACGACCAAGGGAAGGTGGATCCACTTTTTTTTATTCCCGAAGAAGTGCATATTTTACGCAAAACCTCTTCCCTAATGGTACGGAACAATAGTATCATTGGAAAAAATACACAAATTACTTTAAATAAAAGAAGCCGAGTAGGCGGATTGGTACGAGTGCAGAGAAAAGACGATTGGATTCAACTTCAAATATTTTCTGGAGATATCTATTTTCCGGGGAAGACATATAATATATATATATCCAAACACATTGGCATCTTGATACCACCACAAATAAGAAAAAGAAATTCTAAGGAATCCAAAAAAGCGAAAAATTGGATCTATGTCCAACAAATTAGACCTACCAAAAAAAAGTCTTTTGTTTGGATTCGACCCGTAGGCACATATGAAATAGCGGACGGTATAAATTTAGCAAGACTTTTTCCTCCGGATCTATCGCATAAAATGGATAATATACAACTTCGACTTGTCAATTATATTCGTTATGGGGATGACAAGTTGATTCGAGGCATTTCTCGAAGGATTCAATTAGTTCGGACTTTTTTAGTCTTGAATTGGGACCAAGACAAAAAAGCTTCGTCTATCGAGGAGGCTCACGCTTCCTTTGTGGAAGTAAGTACAAAGGGCCTGGTTCGAGAATTCCTAAGAATTCGCTTAGGGAAATCCCAGATTGCGTATATGAGAAAAAGGAATGATCCGTCAGGGTCAGGATTTACCTCTGATAATGAGCTAGATCACACCAATAGAAATCCTTTTTATTCCAGTTATACCAAGGCAAGGATTCGACAATCACTTAGCCAAAACCAAGGAACTATCCGTACGTTGTTGAATAGAAATCAGGAATGCCAATCTTTCCTAATTTTGGCATCATCTAATTGTTTTCGACTAGGCCCCTTCAACGATATAAAATATCACAATCCGAAAAAAGAATCAATTAAAAGAGATACAGACCCTCTCATTCCAATTAGTAATTTGTCAGGCCCTTTAGGAACAGTCCCTCAAATTGCGAATTTTGATGTATTTTACCATCAAATCACAAAGAATCGGATTTCGGTAAAAAAATATTTGCAACGTGACAAATTAAAACTAAAAAAGACCTTTCAAGTAATTCATTATTTTTTAATGGATGAAAACGGGAGAATCTATAAGTCCGATCCATATAGTAACATCTTTTTGAATCCATTCAATTTGAATTGGTATTTTCTACAGCATAATTATCATCAGAATTTTCCTAATTCTTGTGAAGAAACATCTACAATAATCAATCTTGGGCAGTTTCTTTGTGAAACTGTATCTATAGCCAAAAACGGACCACGCCTAAAATCGGGTCAAGTTTTCATTGTTCAAGTTGGTTATGTAATAATAAGATCAGCTAAGCCCTATTTGGCTATTCCAGGAGCAACCGTTCATGGCCATTATGGAGAAATCATTTACGGGGGAGGTACACTAGTTACATTTATATATGAAAAATCACGGTCTGCTGATATAACACAGGGTCTTCCAAAAGTAGAAAAGGCGTTCGAAGCGCGTTCAATATCGATGGACCTAAAAAAGAGAGTTGAGGGTTGGAACGAGTGTATAACAAGAATTCTTGGAATTCCTTGGGGATTCTTGATTGGTGCCGAGCTAACAATAGCGCAAAGTTGTATTTCTTTGGTTAATGAGATTCAAAAGGTTTATCGATCCCAGGGAGTGCAGATCCATAATAAGCATATAGAACTGATTGTACGCCAAATAACATCAAAAGTCTTGGTTTCAGAAGATGGGATGTCTAATGTTTTTTTACCCGGAGAACTTATTGGATTTTTACGAGCGGAACGGACGGGGCGTGCTTTCGAAGAGGGGGTCTGTTACCGCGCCATCTTATTGGGAATAACGAAAGCATCTCTGAATACTCAAAGTTTCATATCCGAAGCGAGTTTTCAACAAACTGCTCGGGTTTTAGCAAAATCCGCTCTCCGAGGTCGTATCGATTGGTTGAAAGGCCTGAAAGAGAACGTTGTTCTAGGGGGGATAATCCCCGTTGGGACCGGATTCAAAGGATTAGTGCACCCCCCTTCAAGGCAACAGAATACTCTTTCTCTGGAAACCAAAAGGAAGATTTTATTCGAAGGGAAAGTGATGGATATTTTATCCCATCATAAAGAATTGTTTGATTCTTGCAGTTCAAATCATTTCCAGGATACATTCGAATAATAATGTATAGGATTTCATGATTCCTAAGAACAGATAAATTCATCCTTTGCACCATGGGCGGCGATTTGATAATAGTAATAAACAAAGAGAATAACGAATAGAAAGGAATGGCTTGAATCGTGCATCAACGGCCAATCTTTGGTAGAAGAAAAGGTTCCATCGGAACAATTCTTTATTTCAGGATACCGCGTCTTTTTTTCTTTGAAAAAAAAAAGAAAGAAAGAGGAAATGTGGGGAGAAATGACAAAAAGATATTGGAACATCCAGTTGGAAGACATGCTGGCAGCAAGAGTTCATCTTGGTCATCATATTAAGCAATGGAATCCTAGAATGGCGCCTTATCTTTATGCAAAGCTTAAAGATACTCATATTACAAATCTTACTAGAACCGCCCGCTTGTTATCAGAAGCTTGTGATTTAGTTTTTGATGCAGCAAGTAAGGGAAAACAATTCTTAATTGTTGGTACCAAAAAAGAAGCAGCTAATTCAGTAGCACGGGCTGCAATAAGGGCTGAATGCCATTATGTTAATAAAAAATGGCTCGGCGGTATGTTAACAAATTGGTCCACTACAAAAAAGAGACTTGGTAAGTTCAGGGACTTGATAAGGCAACAAAAGACAGGGGGACTCAACCGCCTTCCGAAAAGAGATGCAGCTATTTTGAAGAGACAATTGTCTCACTTGCAAAAATCTCTAGGCGGGGTGAAATATATGAGTAAATTACCCGATATTGTAATTGTCATTCATCAGCAACACGAATTTAGGGCCCTTCAAGAATGTATTACTTTGGGAATTCCAACAATTGGTTTAATCGATACAAATTGTGACCCCGATCTCGTGGATCTTCCGATTCCAGCAAATGATGACTCTATCCCTTCAATCCGATTCATTCTTAACAAATTAATATTCGCAATTTGTATGGGTCGTTCTAGTTCTATACGAAGGACTACTATTCGTCCATCGCACATAAAAGAGAAAAAAGAGAAAGAAGAGATGTAAAGATAAAGAAAAGAGACTCTTGTGGGCATCCAAAAGATACAAAAAATTCCAGTAAGCAAGTCGAAAAAGAGATGATTGAATCAAAACAATTCCTTTTCAAGTTCTATTTTTGGCAGAGGGCAATATGAATCTTCTATCTTGTTCTATAAACCCATTCAAGGAGCTTTTATACGATGTATCCGGTGTGGAAGTAGGTCAACATTTTTATTGGCAAATAGGGGGTTTCCAAGTCCACGGCCAAGTACTTATTACTTCTTGGGTTGTAATTGCGATCTTATTAGGTTCATCCATTCTAGCTGTTCGAAATCCGCAAACCATTCCGACGGATGTTCAGAATTTCTTCGAATATGTCCTTGAATTTATTCGAGACGTGAGCAAAACTCAGATTGGAGAAGAATACGGCCCATGGGTTCCCTTTATTGGAACTCTCTTTCTTTTTATTTTTGTTTCGAATTGGTCGGGGGCTCTTTTCCCTTGGAAAATCATACAGTTACCGCAGGGGGAATTAGCCGCACCCACAAATGATATAAATACAACCGTTGCTTTAGCTTTACTCACGTCAATGGCATATTTTTATGCAGGTCTTACTAAGAAAGGATTGGCTTATTTCAATAAATATATTCAACCGACTCCAATCCTTTTACCCATTAACATCTTAGAAGATTTTACAAAACCTTTATCACTTAGTTTTCGACTTTTCGGGAATATATTAGCCGATGAATTAGTCGTTGTTGTTCTTCTTTCTTTAGTACCTTTAGTGGTTCCTATACCTGTCATGTTCCTTGGATTATTTACAAGCGGTATTCAAGCTCTTATTTTTGCAACTTTAGCTGCGGCTTATATAGGCGAGTCTATGGAGGGTCATCATTGACTAGTATAGTCTTTTGTTTGACTTAGCCCAACACAAAGTATCCGTGACTCAATAAAATGGACTTAAAGAACCTATACGTAAGTATACAACTACGAGATATACGGCCTAGAGTAATAGAAAAAAAGATTTCGATATATAGGATAGGGAATTGGAAAAAGGAAAGAGATCTAAAAGAGAAGATCTATTTCCTAAAATTCTTCCTTGACCCCCTTCGATCTCCCTCCACTGAAGGTTATCTCTCTACTGTTTGTTCATTCAATTCACCAATTGACCAAAAGAAAATCTTACTAAATATTAAATAGCATGAACGTAGATCAATCAAATATTGAGATTTCTATGCAACAAGCATTCGGCCTAACAAATTGATTCATCTATTTAGTTCGTTTATGTAGATTGTATCCATGGAGGAGTAGGATAGGATAATGCTAAATAAAAGGAAAATCTAAATTCAAAAAAAAGGGCTGGGTTAGAAGAGGGGGTTGAACTAGGTATATGAAATCTAATGCTGATAAGCCAGCCCTTCGGGTTCTGGTCGAAGAATGATTCTAGAATCGGATTGAATCTAAGATACGAAACGAATAGTTGGTTTACGTTATGGAAGAAAGACATGTATATGTGATATTAGATATTGACTCACTATATATGAAACTAAAGATCTATCGAATCTGTTCTATTACTCTGAATTTAGATATGATTTTAATAGGGGTCCTTCTACTTCATCTGTGAGTATTCAATTTACTGAATAAAAAGATGAAATCGCGAAAAAAGAAAAGAATGAAGAATTCAAAGAATGGGTCAGAAGAAAGAAATAGAGTAGCAAAAGGCTCTTGGATTCACATCACAAAAACTTCCACTTCGTGGATGGAATAATAAAGTCATAATTCATTGGATGATTGTACCATTAACGATTTCTTTATTTTGGTGCGAGGAACTTATCATGAATCCACTGATTTCTGCCGCTTCTGTTATTGCTGCTGGGTTGGCCGTCGGGCTTGCTTCTATTGGACCTGGGATTGGGCAGGGGACTGCCGCGGGCCAAGCTGTAGAAGGTATCGCGAGACAGCCCGAAGCGGAGGGAAAAATACGAGGTACCTTATTACTGAGTCTGGCTTTTATGGAAGCTTTAACAATTTATGGGCTCGTTGTAGCATTAGCACTTTTATTTGCTAATCCCTTTGTTTAATCCTATTTTCATTTGAATCCTCTAATAGAAATCGAATCTAAAAAAACAGGCATGTTTTTCCTATTTTATCGCCTCGGACTTGGTTGCTCCTTGCTTTTTCGAATTATATCAAGACTTTATTCCTACAATTACTTATTCATTGTGGGAACCCGTCAGGGGAAGGTTTGATTTTGAGGATGAGAAATTAGCATACTGACTCACTTCCTTCTTTCCCATTTTGAGTCCAATGGGAACTGGGGGGTGTTGCAAAAAATGGAGTATTTCGCAATTGACGGGAAACCCGGTCCTTAATTCGAATAAGTGAAGTATCGCTCTTACCCCCTCGAAAAAAAGAGATTTCTAAATTCTAATTCGAATCTTTTTTTTCTGTTTAGAAATCA